AATACAATAAAGGTTTCAAATCATTTTCTCGATATGAGCGTTCTATATCGAACAAAAAATTTCAACTAGTCCTTCATTTGAAATTTCAAATGACGATAGTAGTAGAAAGAATACCATGCTATGTTTGGACTTCAAAGGTTTCACTTTAACCATATAATTAGTCCCGCATTATTGGTTGATTGAGAATCAAAGCGGATTTACCAATGAATTACGAAATGCTACGTTTCTTAAATATTTAAAATATCATTTTTTATGAATTGATAAAATTCAATCAATTTCAAAATTCATAAGTAATTCGCGAGATCATGCATCTTTTACTTTAATTTTCTTTTTTACTAGTTAAAATGAAAATAATCAAAAAAAAAGTGCAGCTGGACCGGTCCAGCCTATTCTTGAAATAAACAACTCGCACACACTCCCTTTCCAAAAAAGATCAATACACCAAATACTACACTTAGATTTATTGGATTTGTTGCTAAAATATCGGTATTAAACCCGAAACTCCCGGCCAGCGGCCATTGGCCCAAGGAAAGGAAAGAATCGGTTAGATTTTTCATACAATCCCCTTTCTTTTACAGATAGATAAAAAAACAAGAATAGAGTTTCTTTTTTGTATCACTTCCCTTATATCTACTTCTATATATTCTTATATTCGATTTATATGAATTTCTTATATCTATAGAATTGATTTCGAAATGGATTTTTTCAAAAAAAAAATTCCTAATCCTAATGAAAATAATACTTATTAGAATTTTAGAATTAGCTATAAAAATCTCAAGTTTCGTATCAATTTCGGAATATTTCGTTTGTTGTAAGACTCCTTAAGTTTCAATTTCTAAGAACGGGAAGGAAGAAAGCGGATCGGTATGCTCATTACTCATCCTTAAATCTTTCCTTCCCGGGCAGGGATTAGTGTCCCACATTGTAAATTGTAGGAGTGAATTATTGATATAATTCAAAAAAGCAAGGAGCAAGTATAAGTCCTGACTAAAATAAATTCAGACAAAAAAAAATAAGTCAAAATTTTCTATATCTATATATTTGTGTCTATATATTTGTGATTGTTTAAGTGTTTAAGACAAGATTAAACAAAAGGATTCGCAAATAACAGCGCTAAAGCGACAACCAATCCATAAATTGTTAATGCTTCCATAAAAGCCAGACTAAGCAATAAAGTACCTCGTATTTTTCCCTCCGCCTCGGGCTGTCTTGCGATCCCCTCTACAGCTTGACCCGCAGCAGTCCCTTGGCCAACCCCAGGTCCAATAGAAGCAAGTCCGACAGCTAACCCAGCAGCAATAACAGAAGCGGCAGAAATCAGTGGATTCATGATAAGTTAAATTCCTCAAAAAAAAAAAAAATGGTTAATGATACAATCATTCAATGAATTATAGATGAATTATTCCATCACGCAGTTTCATCCAAACAGAGTAACTAAAAACTCCAAATTGAAGTAATAGAATAATATTATTGAATCATCAGAACCGATTCTCTATCGCTTTTTGAAGTTGGATTCTTAGGAATCCAAAACCAAAGACGTCTATTGGAATCCCTATTGAAATTCATAGTATTAGGGTATTAGATATTTTTTAGGTCATATATAACTAGTCAATATCTAATATCCCATATACATGTGTTTCTTCCAGAATGTAAACCAACTTATTTTGATCTTAGATCCATTAGAATTCTTTTTGAACGGGAAAAACTCCCTAGCTGAATTCGATAATAGTTGGATTCTAGGCATTCAAGATACACAATTTTGAACTGGCTAATTTCTTTTTTTGAATCGCGTTTTTTAATTCTTCTCTTTCTTTATGATTATTCCGCATGGATCGAATTTACAAATAGAAAAATTGGTTAAGGCGAATCATTTCATAGAAATTTTCATTAGCATTTTATTCTATTTTCTTTTCTTTCTTAATTTTGGATTCTTCTTGTTTATTAAATTGTTTTTTATTAAATATTTTATATTTATTTATAAATAAACTAAAATATCATTTATTAAAATATTCTTATATTCTTTTATTTATAGAAAATAAAATAATACATCCAAACAGGACATTCATTTTAGGAAACCGATCCTTTCGATCTCTTTCGTTTTTTTTAGAATCCCCCCTAAATATTTTGAGTGGAATCTTTTTTCCTATTACGGTATATTATAACTGCCTTATTAGTTATCCCTTATTAGTTATCTATTTTGATGTTCTCCAAGTAGATTATCTTGAATTCCGCTATTATTTTGGTCTAAATTAAAAAAAACAACTATTTGTAAGTGAAGTCAATGATGACCCTCCATGGATTCTCCTATATAAGCGGCGGCTAAAGTTGCAAAAATAAGAGCTTGAATACCACTTGTAAATAATCCAAGGAACATGACAGGTATAGGAACTACTGACGGTACTAAAGAAACAAGAACAACAACTACTAATTCATCGGCTAAAATATTTCCGAAAAGTCGAAAACTAAGCGATAAGGGTTTTGTAAAATCTTCCAAGATGTTAATGGGTAAAAGGATTGGAGTAGGTTGAATGTATTTACTGAAATAACCTAATCCTTTTTTGCTAAGACCCGCATAGAAATAGGCTACTGAGGTGAGTAAAGCTAAAGCAACAGTAGTATTTATATCATTCGTGGGTGCGGCTAACTCTCCATGGGGTAACTGTATGATTTTCCATGGTAAAAGAGCCCCTGACCAATTACAAACAAAAATAAATAGGAACATAGTTCCTATAAAAGGAACCCATGGACCATATTCTTCTCCAATCTGGGTTTGGCTCACGTCTCGAATGAATTCAAGGACATATTCGAAGAAATTCTGCCCGTCATTCGGAATGGTTTGTGGATTCCGAACAGCTATACTGGCTGAAACTAATAAGATAGCAATTACAACCCAAGAAGTAATAAGTACTTGGCCATGGACTTGAAAACCTCCTATTTGCCAATAGAAATGTTGGCCTACTTCTACACCCGATATTTCGTATAACACTTTTACTGTGTTGGTGGAACATGATAGAACATTCATATTACCCTCTGACAGAAATTGAAATTCCAGGAAATTATTTTAATTCAACCATCTCTTTTTCGACTTGCTTATTTGAATTTTTTGATACGAACTAATAACATAATATCCCCACTCATTTTTATCTCATTTATATAATCTAATCAAATTCGAGAATAGTAAACGATTCCATCAATTTCAGGAGTTCAAAAAAAAATTTCTATCTTATTATTAATTACGTATTTCGTATATAGTTAGAACGACCCTCACAAATTGCGAATATTAATTTATTAAGAATTAATCGGATTGAAGCTATAGCGTCATCATTTGCTGGAATTGAAATATCTGCAAGGTCGGGATCACAATTTGTATCGATTAAGCAAATTGTTGGAATTCCCAAAGTGATACATTCTCGAAGAGCTGTATATTCTTCTTGCTGATCAACGATAATTATAATATCGGGTAACCCCGTCATATATTTAATCCCGCCCAGATATGTTTGCAAGTGGGATAATTGTCTCTTGAACATAGCTGCGTCTCTTTTTTTTGGAAGACAGTAGAATTTCCCCGTCTTTTGTTCGATTCTCAAGTCCCTGAACTTATGAAGTCTAGTTTCTGTAGTGGACCAATTGGTTAACATGCCACCGAGCCATTTTTTATTAACATAATGACACCGAGCCCTTATTGCAGCCCGCACTACTGAATTGGCTGCTTTAGTTTTTGTACCAACAATTAAAAACTCTTTTCCCTTACTTGCTGCAGCAAAAACTAAATCACAAGCTTCTGATAAAAAACGAGCAGTTTTAGTAAGATTTGTGATATGAATACCTTTTCGCTTGGTAGAAATATAAGGCGACATCCTCGGATTCCATTTCCTAGTCCCATGACCAAAATGAACTCCTGCTTCCATCATCTCTTCCAAATTTATGTTCCAATATCTTCTTGTCATTTCTTCCCACACTTCCTCTTTCTTTTTTGTTTAAAAAAAAGTGACGAGGTTGTCTTGAACTAACCAATTGTTCCGACGGAACCTTTTCTTCTACCGTGGATTGGGCGTATCGATGTCAATACACAATCCAAACCGCTAACCTCTATTCATTATTATCTGAATTTCCATTCCCCCCTCAAGACCATATAGAAAGAGTTTTTCAAATGGAAATTGAATTCCAAAACAAAAGAAAGTAAGTATGACTACACTTTTTTTAGGAATCATTAAATGATATATGATCTAAATGATTCCTCAGATGTATCATGGAAATTCTTTTGAACGGCACGAATCAAATAAGTCTGCGTGGTGGAACAAAATATCTCGTATTTCCCCCTCGAAAAAACTCTTCTTTTGACTTTTCAAAGGAATGCTCTTATTCTTATGTTGCCGCAGTAATCTTTTAAATCCGGTCCCAACGGGGATCATCCCACCTATAACAACATTCTCTTTTAGACCTTTCAACCAATCGATACGACCACGAAGAGCTGCTTTGGCTAAAACTCGAGCAGTTTCTTGAAAACTCGCTTCCGATATGAAACTTTGAGTATTCAAAGATGCTCTTGTTATTCCCAATAGGATAGCGCGGTAACAGATCGATTCTTCTAAAGCGCGCCCTGTTCGTTCCGCTCGCAACAATCCAATTAGTTCTCCAGGTAAAAAAACATTAGACATTCCATCCTCGGAAACCAACACTTTTGATGTTATTTGGCGTACAATAATCTCTATGTGCCTATTATGAATTTGCACCCCTTGGGATCGATAAACCTTTTGTATCTTAGTAACCAACGATATACGACTTTGCACTATAGTCAGCTCAGTCCCAATCAAGAATCCCCAAGGAATTCCAAGAATTCTTGTTATATGCTCGTTCCAACCCTCAATTCTTTTTTCTAGGTTCATTGATATTGAATCAATTGAACGCACTTCTAAGACCTGTTCCACTTTTGGAAGACCTTGCGTTATATCACCGGATCTCGATTTTTCATATATAAATGTAACTAATGTATCTCCTTCGTAAAAGATTTCTCCATAATGTCCATGAACGGTTGCTCCCGGAGTGGCCAAATAAGGTTTAGCCAATCGTATTACTACAGAGTCAACTTGAACAAGCAAAACTTGACCCGATTTTAAGGGGGGTCCTTTTTTGGCTATATATCCATTTTGACAAATAAACTGACCGAGACTAATTATTGTGGGTCTTTCTTCCCAATAATTAGGACAATAACTTTGATGGAGAAAATACCAATTCAAATTGAATAAATTGAAAACGATTTTACTGTATGGATCACGATTTGAAATTATCCCATTTTCATCCATTAAATAATATTTAAGCACTTGAAAAGTCCGTTTTAAATTTTCAAGTTGAAGATATTTAGTTATCAAGATCGGATTATGAGTTAGTAAATAATAAAAGGAATAAAAATTCAAAAACTTAAGGACCGTTCCTAACGGTCCGATCGAATTCCTAATTTTAATTATAGAATCTGTTGAAATGAATTCTTTTTTCACATTGGGATATTTTATATCGTTGAATAGGTCCATTCGGAAACAATTAGATGGTGATAAAATTATCAAGGAAGGATATTCCTTATTGTTATTTAACAATGTGCGAATAGTTCCGTGATTTTGGTGGTTAAGTGATTGTTTCGTTTTTCTCGTTTTATAAATGGAATAAAAAGGATTGATGTTGGTCTGATCTGATACATTATCGGAAATGAATCCTGAACCTGAGAGATCATTCCTTTTTCTGCGATACGAAATAGCGGATTTTACTAAGTCGATTCTTAGGAAAGCTCGAACCAAACCATTTGTACTTACTTCAATAAAAGAAGTACAGACCTCCTCGATAGAAGAACTTTTTATGTCTTGGTTCCAATTCAAAATTAAACAAGTCCGAATTAATTGAATACTTGTATCAGAAATTCCTTGAATGGGTTTGGCATTTCCATAAACAATATAATTGACAACTCTAAGTTGCATATTATCCCTTTCTTGTAAAAAATCCGGAGGGAAGAGTGTTGATAAATTTAGACCATCTGATATCTCATATGTCACTACAGGGCGAACTAAAACAAAATACTTTTTCTTAGTAGATGTGATCCGTTGGACATAGATCCAATTTTTCCATTTTTTAGAGTCCTTAAAATCGATGTTTACTTTTCCGGGAGGTATCAAGATACCACTGTGTCGGGATATCTTATCGGTCTCCCCAGGAAAATGAATATCTCCTGAAAAGATTTTCAGTTCAATTCTCTTTTTTTTTCTCTCCATTCGGACTAATCCGTCCGCGTAGCTTCTTGTATTTATATTGAAAGCAATTCGTGTATCTATTCCAATGAGACTATTATTTCGTATCATTATCAAAGAAGATTCAGGTAAAATATGCACTTCTTCGGGAATGAAAAAAAATAGATCTAGTTTCATTTGGTATTTTGACTTCAATTCTTTTATTGGTCGAGACTCAATAAAATCCTCTTTTTTAACGATTGAATGCACGCCCAGAGTCCCATATTTAGTAATTCCCGAACTCTTTCTTCTGTATCGGGGATCATCGAAATAAGCAAAAATACTATTATTTCTACGGAAAATACCATTTATTGGTAGTTCAATCGAAATACCTGAATGAGGCATTAACTCTTTCTTTCGTTCTTGAATCGATTGGATTGGAACGAGAAATCTATTTCCTCGCCTTTTTCCCAATAAATGAGAATTCCCGTGTAAAATCGCCGGGTATATGAGATTCCAATGGACGGGTTCTGAATAATTAGGAATCTTGTCTTCTTTTTTTTTACCAGAAAAATATGAACGAAGTAATTTGTATCTTAGTGGATTATTATTCACCGAGAGAGTCGAAATTGACCCGCGTTCTACAGAAAGGGAATAAATATTCATTTGATCTTGATCCTTGTGCGGTGAAAAGGGGACTGCACTGGATCTCCACGAATCTCCTGATAATATCCATAAATGACTTGTTTTTGGTAAAAGATGCACATTACCATATGTAAATGTAGATGCGTGGTACACATCATTACTCCAGTGCATTTCTCCCTCTGAGTCAGAATAAATATGTTTTCGAACTCTCTCTTTCAAATTGAAAGTGTATGGTACCTCGCGAATCTCAGCAATTACTTGTTCTGCTTCGACATATTGATTATTTTGAACCAAAAGAAAACTTTTAGGTGGAATAGTTACATTATGTAGAATATCCTCACTCTCAATAGTGACATATAAGGCTATAGAACATAGAAAAGCAGGATGCCCGTGACGCGTACGCGTGGGATGAACGAAATCTTCATTAAATTGGATTTTTCCATTCGACGGGGCTCGTACATGTTCTGCAGTACCACCCGTGAAGACTCCTCCAGTATGAAAAGTTCTTAATGTTAGTTGAGTCCCCGGTTCTCCAATGGATTGACCCGCAATAATACCTACAGCTTCTCCCAACTCGACCAGGTCGCCATGAGTGGGACTCCTACCATAACATAATCGACAGATCCACGATGTACTCCTACAAGTAAAGGGGGTTCGAATAAATAGTATTTGTGTTTGAAAGGTTATGAATCGATTGACAAGCCCAAATCCAATATCTTGATTTCGGGTGGCGATGCACCGTGAGCCCATATATATATCCTCTGCTAATACACGACCAACTAATGTTTGAATAAAAATTCTTTCGGACTCCGGCATCATCCCATTTCGAGGACTTACGGCAACCCCTCGGGCGGTTCCACAATCTGCTCGACGTACAACAATGTGTTGAACTACTTCAACAAGTCGGCGCGTAAGATATCCCGCATCCGAGGTTCGTACAGCAGTATCCACAACCCCTTTTCGGGCTCCGTAGCAAGAAATGATATATTCTGTTAAAGACAGCCCTTCGCGTAAATTACTTTGAATAGGTAAATCAATCATTTGTCCTTGAGGATCCGACATTAATCCCCTCATACCTACTAATTGGTGCACTTGAGATGCATTTCCTCTAGCTCCCGAAAAAGACATTATATGGACTGGATTAAGTGAATCTGTCATCCTAAAATTAGGATTCATTTCTTGTCGCAAATATTCACTTGTAGCATACCACACCTCAATAGATTGGCGTAATTTTTCTACTGCGTGCACATTCCCATAATGATGGTGTTGTTCTAAAATTAAACTATGTTCTTCAGCATCTTGGACTAACCATCCCTTAGAAGGGATCGTTAAAAGATCATCAATCCCTAATGAAATGGATGTAGCAGTGGCTTGCTGGAAACCCAGAGTTTTGACTTGATCCAGAATGTGTGATGTATATGCCATTCCGAAGTGATCTATTAATTTGCTAATAAGTTTTTTAATGACAGTTCCGTCTATTATTTTATTGTGAAAGACTAGATTGACTCGTTCTGCCATAAGTCCCTCCATATTCTGCTGATTGGGATTCGACAATGAGTTTGAGTCAATGATTTGAAAACTTCCCTTTCTCAATATTAATCCGGATGAAAATTCAGAGGAAGTAGAGTCCTAGTAGCAACAGAGAGATCAAAATTCACGCCAGTGTCACAAAATCACTTAATTGAGATGCCATATGATTAGTGACCATACGAGCAGGCTCGACAAAACCCTTGTAGAGCTTCTTCGATTTCTCGAAAAAGAGAAATATGACCAATAGTTGTTCGAATATATATACAAAGAATTTCTTTTTTTACACTTCTTACTAAAAAAGAGTGTTCATAAATCTCCTGACAAGTACCCCCAGATTCATAGTGAATCTCGATGGGACCTTCTCTTGAAGCAATAATGCGTTGATCGATTCGCCAGCGGAGCCAAAAAGGACTATCTAAATTGAGTCTTTTCTGTCGATAAGCTCCAATTGCATCATAGGAATTACAAAAAAAAGGTTCTTTTTGTTTCTTAGACTGATGATTATTATCATGAATTCTTTCATTTTGATACTTTCTTCGATTCCATGGATTATACCTATTTCTACAAATACCTCGGCGATTCCCAATGGTTAATACATATAGACCAATAAGCATATCTTGGGTTGGTACGGAAATAGGATCCCCAATAGCTGGAGACAAGAGATTCATATGCGAAAACATAAGTAAATGGGCCTCCGCTTGAGCCTCCAAAGATAAGGGTACATGAACAGCCATTTGATCCCCATCAAAGTCTGCATTGAATCCCTTACGAACTAATGGATGTAAACAAACAGCACGTCCTTCGACTAAAATGGGTTGAAATGCCTGTATGCCTAATCTATGCAAAGTGGGCGCTCTATTCAGCAATACGGGGTGCCCCTGCATAACTTCTTGCAATATTTCCCATACAATTGTATCTTTTTCCCGAATTTGACTCTTAGCAACTCCTATGTTCGAAGCAAGATGTTGTCTAATTAGTCCCCGAATTACAAATGTCTGGAAAAGCTCTATTGCTATTTCCCGAGGTAATCCACATCGATGTAGTGGAAGTGAGGGTCCTACAACAATGACAGAACGACCCGAATAATCAACCCGTTTGCCAAGCATAGTCTCACGAAATCTTCCCTCTTTTCCTTCAATTACATCAGAAAACGACTTGTAAATCTTATTATGACCATCCCTGATTGGCTGTCCGCGAATTCCATTATCAAGAAGCGTATCTACGGCTTCTTGTACCAATTTCTCTTGACACATTACTAATTCCCCCGGTGTAGATCTATTTGTTGTTAATAGATCGGTAAGCGTATTGTTTCGATAGATGACTCTTCTATAGAGTTCATTAATATCCGAGCTCATTAGTTTACCCCCATCTATCTGAATGATGGGTCGTAATTCAGGAGGAAGAACTGGTAGTAAACATAAAACCATCCATTCAGGTTCGATATTTGTTCGAATAAAGTGTTTAGCTAATTCTATGCGTCTAACCAAAAAATCCCTTCTTCTTCCAATTTTGCGATCTTCCCATTCATTACCCGTGGTTCTTTCTTCGCCTAATTCCTTCCATTCGACTAATGAATAATCTAGAATACTTCGCAAATCTATATCGGCTAATTGTTCTCGTATCGCACCTGCTCCAGTACAAATTTCTCGATTTCGAAATATATCGAAGCCTTGAGTAGTAAAAAAAACCGGGATGCTGTATTTCCAGGATTGTATTTCATATTCGAATAACCCTCGTAATCGTAAGAAAGTAGGTTTTTTAGCTATAGGCCTAGCAAAAGAAAAATTGGGATAAGATCCTCCCCCCTTTAAAATCGGACGTGAAAGTTTCTTTTCGTCCGGCTCAAGTAGTTAGAACCAAATAAAAAAAAAGCGGTTTTTACTTTCGAATTCTCGAAAAATCTCCTCGAATCTACTCCTTACTCAAGTTAGTAGTAAAGACCAAGTAACATTTCATTGATTCATTCTTATTTTTTTTCTATTTTTTGAATTTTTTATTTAATTCAAAATAAATGATACTATTTCCATATAAATAAATGAAATAGGAAATTCTTGAGTAGTCTACTTCCCCTCGAACGCGGAATCCCCTTAAGGGTTGTAATTCAAAAGGGATTTACTTGTCTATGTACCCTTCCATTTGATTCGATCTTTTAGGTCCTGACATCGCCTCGACGATTATGTTAAGATGTTCTAAAAGCCTATATGCGATGGATAGACTCCTACAACCATGCATATTTTTACCTACTTAGAAACAGAATTAAATGAAACAGAATTCAATTTCACAAATTAAGGAAGTCTTTTTTCACGAGGTACAACTCAAAATTAGTAATTTTTGGCTACTGACTCGACCATAGACCAACCCCCCGCTCTTTTTTTGGTAATATTTTATACACCCATAATTCTGAGCTTCACGTTACTCCTTTCACGAGACATGTCAGATTGGGGACATCCCCATAAATGGGAAGACAGTTTATCATTTTGAATCTGTAAAATTCGAATTTCGATCAAATCACACATCGCAGTATACAAGGCCTTCCAATTCTTTAAGAGGTTTATCTAAAAGATTCGCGATATAACTAGGAAGACGTTTCAAATACCACACATGGGTTACTGGACAAGCCAGTTTGATATATCCCATTTGATATCTTCGAATACGAGAATCCGCAAATTCAACTCCGCATTGTTCACAAAATCTCTGGTCCTCTTTTTCATCTCTGATTACTCGATAATTTCCACAAGCACAAATTCCACTTTTTATAGGACCAAAAATTCTTTCACAAAACAATCCATCCTTTTCGGGTTTATTGGTTTTATAATGAAAAGTATAGGGTTTTGTTACCTCTCCAACTATCTCTCCATTAGGGAGGATTTTGTTAGCCCAAGCACTTATCTTTTGAGGCGAAACTGATTCAATTCGGAGTTGTTGATGTTTATACCGATCGATCATAGAATAAAAATTCCGATTCGTTTCGATTAAGCTTCCTTTCTATTAATCTGTAAATTTTTATCAGATACAAGGCAATGATTCAGTTCCAGAGCCAAAGATCGTAGTTCTCGAACGAGCAATCGAAAAGATTCTGGAGCATCCTCAGGTCTAGGTATTGTTCCGCCAATCATCGTAGTACCAAGGACTTGTTGACGAGCTCGAATATGATCCGATTTATAAGTAAGCATCTCTTGTAAAATATGAGCAACGCCAAATCCCTCTAGAGCCCAAACCTCCATTTCTCCTACCCGTTGTCCACCTTGCTTAGCCCGTCCTCTAAGGGGTTGTTGTGTAACAAGTGCATAATATCCACTGGAACGCCCGTGTATTTTATCATCAACTTGATGAATTAATTTCAAGATATAAGGCTTTCCTATTAAAACAGGTTGTTCAAAAGGATCTCCCGTTCTTCCATCAAATATTCTGCTTTTTCCAGGATACTCTGGTTCAAAGACCCATGGATTTGCTGTTTGCTTACTAGCTTCATATAATTCCGAAAACACTAGTTTTCTCGAAGCCTCGTGTTCATATCTCTCATTAAAAGGTGCTATTCGATAATGTCTATCTAGCAGATCCCCCGCTAATCCGAGCGAGCATTCAAATATCTGTCCTACATTCATTCGTGAGGGCACTCCTAATGGATTGAAAACCATATCAATCGGTCTTCCATCTTGCAAATAAGGCATATCTTGTCTAGGTAAAATTTTGGAAATAATACCTTTATTTCCATGTCTGCCAGCTACCTTATCACCCACTTTGATTTCACGTTTCTGTAAAATATATACACGAATAGTTTCTGGATTATAACTGGACCCTCCCCCTTTCTGGGTCCATCTCACATCAATAACCCGACCCCTACCCCCTATAGGTAGTTTGAGACAAGTTTCCCTTGAAGTGAATACCTGAATGCCAAGTATGGCTCGTAATAATCTATCTTCTGGGGCATAGGATGATTCTTTTGCCATCTGGGGCGTTAATTTCCCTACTAAAATATCGCCCGCTTCTACCCAAGACCCCAGCATCACAATTCCATTTTTGTCTAAATTCCGGAGTAAATGGGCTTCTAGATGTGGTATTTCCTTAGTAATCCTTTCGGGTCCTTGGCTTGTTATATGAGTCTGAATTTCA